CAAAAAGATGTCTTATTCTTTTCAATAATCCATATTTGTAGCAATAAAACACTATTGTTCCTCCCCGAAATTATATATGATCGATTACAAATATCTATGATCTGTCTTCTCTATAAAGGACCTGAAATACCTTGCTTACGTATCATTGGAAAATGCATTAACATAAATACGGCAGTAAGAAGAGGTAATACAAAAGTGTGTAAACTATAAAAACGGGTCAAAGTAGATTGACCCACACTAGCACTTCCACGCAATAACTCTACTAAAGGTGATCCTATTACGGGAATAGCTTCAGGTACGCCTGTCACGATTTTTACTGCCCAATAACCGATTTGGTCCCGGGGTAAGGAATAACCAGTTACACCAAACGATGCAGTCAATACAGCCAGAACCACACCCGTAACCCAAGTCAATTCGCGAGGTTTTTTAAATCCGCCCGTGAGATACACACGAAATACGTGTAGGATCATCATTAGGACCATCATACTTGCTGACCATCGATGAACTGATCGGATTAACCAACCAAAGTTGGCTTCAGTCATTATGTATTGAACAGAGGCAAAAGCCTCCGTAACGGTCGGACGATAGTAAAAAGTCATAGCAAAACCCGTAGCTACTTGTACTAAAAAACAAGTAAGTGTGATCCCTCCTAGACAATAAAATATATTGACATGAGGAGGAACATATTTACTAGTTATATCATCTGCAATCGCCTGAATCTCGAGACGCTCCTCGAACCAATCATATACTTTATTGAGATAGGTAAACCAAGGGGACTCCCCCTCTGAGAACCGTATATGAGAATTTCATCTCGTACGGCTCAAGCAGAAACACCCAAATACTGATTACAATGGATATGTAATAGAAAATTTGAAATTTCTTATTTATCCACTTGATTCAATCGTCTCTGAAGATACGAAGGAACCAAAATCCGAACTCTCTTCTTTGTTGTGATGAGAATGCCAAAATATCAAGTTAGCTCATCTGTCTTTATGTTGATCGTTACAGGCCTCTTGAATCTTCTATTCCCCTATTTATTTGTTATTTGATTTGTTGTTTTTGTTTGTGCGTAATGCAGATTGACTATTGTTTACTATTTTTTTTTGATAGGAATTCTCTTGTTGAGACCCTATGAATCGATTGAAACCTCAGATTCATACTAGAACCACGATGATTCAATAAAACCCAAAAACTAAGACCAAGGGTTCTATGAGTAAGAACTATTTGATCATCACTTATTCATAGATGTAATGACTAAAAATCCAGAGAAAGATTTGTCCTTCGGTCAAAATAAGCATGATTCTAAAGGAAGAAAAATCGTTCAATTTATCAAATACCTCTTTGTTTGAAAATTTTTTGAAGTCCAGTCACGAGGTCTGAATAGTAGGTATGAATCATAGTTCAAATATTTCTTGATCTATTCCATATATTCCGTGCTCCAGATACTAGGATGAATATCCGACGAGGCAGAACCATCTCTGTCGAGATGACAGACCCATTCTCTGTACTATCAATAGGATCAATTATAACAAGTCGCACACTCATATTCCGGAAATACCGAAACAACGGAATTCCACGGTCAAACTACCAGAATGGACTATAAATCTGAGTCCTAAGTGATTCATTTTTGATTGAAAAGCTAGGGCTTCTGGTTCTTATGGACCTAATTCATTGAAATTCCATCCAGTAAAACGGAAGAATTATAAATCTCTAAAATAATAGATAGGAATATCGCAAATAGAGCCATTGCGACACCCATAAATGGGGTGGTTCCCCATCCAGGAGCCACTTTACCATATTCTGAATTCAATGGTTTCAATAAATCCCCTGTAATAGTTCGTCTTGGCCCAGATCTAGCACTACCCTCAACGGTTTGTGTAGCCATAAATACTATTGCATTGGTTGAGATCTGTTGACTTTGTATACTATTCCGTTGTAAATAAACGATCTTATCGTAGCATAGATCCATCGTGGTCTTGAAATTCTCTAATAATGGAAACAGCAACCTTAGTCGCCATCTCCATATCTGGTTCACTTGTAAGCTTTACAGGGTACGCCTTATATACCGCTTTTGGGCAACCCTCTCAACAACTAAGAGATCCATTCGAGGAACACGGAGACTAATTGAAGTAATGAGTCCCCCATATGGGGGACTCATTACTTCAATTAAGATAATGAAAAATCATTTCGTCTTTTTAGTCGGGACCTTAGGCGGGTCTCGAAAAAATATAGCGAAAAAGATTATCCCTAAAGTCGAGACTAAGAGGAATGTATAAACCAATGCTTCCATAGATTCGATCGTTGTTTACAATTATAGCTTCCACACCTGTTCATTTAGGATTATTTCCCAGATAAAGAAAGGACAAGAGCAAAGAAAGGCGATGATTCAAATCAATATTTCTACGGTACCTTATGTCAAATCAAAAAAATCAAATATAGAGGCGAAAGATACCGGAGCAATGTTGTATCAGACTACCTGTCTCCTTGTAGTTGGATCTCCAAGTTTTTGGAATGCTCCAAATTCCACTTGAGCATCCAAATCTGGGTCAATCCCAGCAAAAACATCTCTGAACAAGGTTCGAGCGCCATGCCAAATGTGTCCGAAAAAGAAGAGCAAAGCAAACGTAGCATGTCCAAAAGTGAACCAACCCCTTGGACTGCTCCGAAAAACACCATCGGATTTCAAAGTAGCACGATCTAATTCAAAAATTTCACCCAATTGGGCACGTCTAGCATATTTTTTCACAGTAGCAGGATCGCTATAGCTGACTCCATTGAGTTCGCCACCATAGAACTCAACAGTTACACCCACTTGTTCGACACTATACTTCGATTCTGCCCTTCTAAAAGGAACATCGGCTCTCACAATTCCGTCTCCGTCCACCAAAACTACTGGAAATGTTTCAAAAAAAGTAGGCATACGGCGTACAAAAAGTTCATGCCCTTCTTTATCTCTAAAGATAGGGTGTCCTAACCATCCAACAGCTATCCCATCCCCGTTGTCCATTGAGCCTGCCCGGAATAATCCACCTTTCGCCGGATTATTACCGATGTAATCATAAAAAGCTAATTTTTCGGGAATTTTAGACCAAGCTTCCGATAAACTCAGATTTTCGGCTAGACTGGCGCCAACTCTTCGATATATTTCTTGCTGGAAGTATCCCTGATCCCACTGATAACGAGTGGGACCAAATAATTCGATCGGGGTAGTTGCTGAACCATACCACATAGTTCCAGCAACAACGAAAGCTGCAAAAAAGACAGCAGCGATACTACTGGAAAGGACAGTTTCAATATTGCCCATACGTAATCCTTTGTATAGACGTTGGGGTGGGCGGACACTAAGATGGAATAGACCTGCTAATATACCCAATGTACCTGCTGCAATATGATGAGAGGCTATTCCTCCCGGAACAAAGGGATCAAAACCTTCCGCACCCCACGCTGGATTTACAGATTGTACTTTTCCGGTTAGGCCATAAGGATCGGATACCCATATTCCAGGACCATACAAGCCTGTTACATGAAATGCGCCAAACCCAAAGCAAGCCACCCCTGAGAGAAATAAATGAATTCCAAAAATCTTGGGCAAATCCAAGGAGGGTTTTCCCGTACGTTCATCACAGAATATTTCTAGGTCCCAATACACCCAATGCCAGATAGCTGCTAAGAAGCACAAGCCAGAAAACACAATATGTGCCCCGGCCACACCTTCGTAACTCCAAATACCCGGATTCGTTATAGTTCCTCCTGTAATACTCCAACCGCCCCATGAATTGTTTATTCCTAAACGAGTCATGAAGGGTATAACGAACATACCCTGTCTCCACATTGGATCAAGAACGGGGTCAGAAGGATCAAAAACTGCTAATTCGTATAGAGCCATCGAACCGGCCCAACCGGAAACTAGAGCTGTATGCATTATATGGACAGAAAGCAGCCGACCGGGATCATTCAATACGACGGTATGAACACGATACCAAGGCAAACCCATGGAAATACCCCTTTCTCAAAGATAAAATAGATACTATGTAACTTTATCACATTGGAAATAACTATGCTATGGACCTCACCTTTTCATTGGATTATCTCGAAACAAGGGTTAATATTTATTCTGTTCCGTTAGTAATAATTGAACAATTCTGTTCGTAGGAACAAAGAGAAGCAGATCTATTCTATACCCAATAAGTACCAATACGCAATGGGGGGATTAATCCTATTTTTTGTGAGCGAATGTATAGATACTTGTTTCTCATTCGAACGATCCGTTCGTAAGAATTTTCCTTTATTCCGTCTTCCTCTATGAATCTTCCAATCTATCGATAAAATACGATAAACGACAATATTATGAAGACAATAAACCATTCTTTGTTACGTTTCCACATCAAAGTGAAATAGAATACTTCATTTTTCTTTCATTTAATGCCCATTGGTGTTCCAAAAGTACCTTTTCGGAGTCCTGGAGAGGAAGATGCAGTTTGGGTTGACGTATAGTGTGACTTGTCAGACATATTGGGTCATATGGGATTTCCCCGTTCTCTCCCCCGATCGAGATATCCTCTGTTTCGCCCAAGAAAGATTGATTGAACCATCAATAATTCGAAGCGTGAAGTGCAATTAGATCAATTTATTTGGTTGGAGGATCAATATTCTCAATTAAAAGAATTTATGGTTGGCTTGGACCAATAAAATGAAGTATACAGGCTCCGTTCAGAAAATACCAAGGTAATCCATGTATGATTACCACCCTATCAGAAATGATTCCTTTATACCATATGAGTGATCCCAAATTGCCAATTAATGGAATAATATGATGAATACATCGAATATTTTGTGGAAGGCATGAAAATGAAACAAATTGAAAAAAAAAAAGAAGTCATAGCAAAAAGAAGTGGTACTGGGATCATTTGTCCTATATGTGCAAATCGAATTCGGGCAGATCTTTACCCGGAGTAGAGCATAAACCTAAAAGAGTGGAAGAGGCCCATTCGGGAACAAGAAAATTACATCGTGATTTAGATCTCGATGAAACAATACATCAATGAGGGGTTAGCTCGATAAGTTCAGTGAATTCTTTTTTGATTTTATAGGGAAGCAAGTCAAAACTCATGTTTCTTAAAAAATGGAAGAAAAAGCCCGCTACGAAAAAAGAAATAGGGCTGGAATCGACAATTTCTTTTTTTTTTTCTCAATTTTGATTTTTTGAACCGTATGCACCCAAAGGTGCGTGTACGGTTCCTAAGGAATAGAATTTTGTCCTAATCAACCGACTTCATCGAGAAAGATTACTTTTTTTAGGCCAAGAAGTTGATAGCGAGATCTCGAATCAACTTGTTGGTCTCATGGTATATCTCAGTATAGAGGATGATACCAGGGATCTGTATTTGTTTATAAATTCTCCCGGCGGATGGGTAATCCCAGGAATAGCTATTTATGATACTATGCAATTTGTGCCACCAGATGTGCATACAATATGCATGGGATTAGCCGCTTCAATGGGATCTTTCATCCTGGTTGGAGGAGAAATTACCAAACGTCTAGCATTCCCTCACGCTTGGCGCCAATGAGTTTTTTTATTTGAGAGAAAAAAAGACTATGCCTTCGTCATATGGAATATGAATAAAATAATAATAATATTAAGTAATAATAGCATGGCATTTCAAGTTCGATATGAGCAAACTATTATTATTTTTTCATAATATGAGATTATGTATCGAGATAGTAGTATGAAAGAAAGGTTATTTCCGACTTGATCTTATGTATCGGGGTCCATTTCAGCGTCACAAACCTTTTTGCTTCCACATCAGAAGTCTCTTTCCAATATTTATGTTATGAAAGAGTGTGAAAATAAAAAAAAAAAAAAGATCATTTTTTACTTATTTTTATTTGATCGGATCAGAAAGAAACTTTGGGATTGCTGAATCACAGACAAGATAAATATATAAAGCAACGGAACCATCATAGTATTTTTTGATTACTCCGAAAGGAAGGATGGTAAATGGATCATTCAACGATCTGGGTCTGATAGATTCGACTTGTCTCTTTCTTCGATGAAAAAAGAGAAAAAAAAATTCCATTACAGAGCCGTATGCACAAAAGATGCCTGTACGGTTGTTCAATTCTATCTTTTTCTCCCTGCTTGTTATTCTTTATCCCTTCCCTTCGCCCAATCATGCGAGATAGAGGAATCGTTCATTATGTTATATCATCAGGGTTATGATCCATCAACCTGCTAGTTCTTTTTATGAGGCACCCACAGGAGAATTTATCCTGGAAGCGGAAGAACTACTGAAACTCCGCGAAACCCTCACAAGGGTTTATGTACAAAGAACGGGCAATCCTTTATGGGTTGTATCCGAAGACATGGAAAGGGATGTTTTTATGTCAGCAACAGAAGCCCAAGATTATGGCATTGTTGATCTTGTAGCGATCGAAAATACCGGGGATTTCGCATAAATCTTTGATTCCATTTCGAATCATAATTTGAATGAACCCTTATTTGATCTTTTATCTTCTTACCTGGGTAAAGAAGTAATTCATAATCATCCGGTTAGGATCGATCTAAACCAGCCCATTCTGTATATGATTCAGCATGCCAACTATTAAACAACTTATTAGAAACACAAGACAGCCAATCAGAAATGTCACGAAATCCCCCGCTCTTCGAGGATGTCCTCAGCGTCGAGGAACATGTACTAGGGTGTATGTGCGACTCGTTCAGATCATGAGCTAGAACAAATGAGACGACTTTTACAGTATCAATGACTCGTACCAATGAATAGAATGGAAGAACTCCATTCACTATCGAAAAATAAAGATCTCTCGTATACCTCTATTTGTATGGAATTTATGGTTTCCATTGGTGCAAATCCAATCACCTCGATTTGAGATGAAAAGCAATTCCCATTGGTAGCAAATGGTTATCCATTAAGCGGGGGAATGATATTTAAGAAGCAGAAAGATTATGCTCCTACTCTTGCAAGAACGGACTAACAGGGTCAGCTACCTATTCAACCTTCATAATTAAATGCCGTCACTGTATGGATAGATCCCATTGAAAAAAGACCTATTACTCGATAATTCATCGGTAGAGCCAAAGAGCGTGAACTGTACAAGTTACCAATAACATTGATTAAATGAGGAAAGGGGCTCCGGTGTATAGAGAGGACCTCGCCGTTTAAGAAGTAACCATAGAAACGATGGAAGCCACTATTTGTCCATTTACGATTTATTTTATACCTAATATCGGTACAATTTCTTTTTTTTTTTTTTTGAGGTGAAATGCCTGGAAGAAATAAAAAAATCGTGGTTGGGAAGGTTATAGTAGCAAAAGCCATTGGAATTTGTATTTTAATTTTATACATCGGAAGAATCCGTTTTGTTATTAATAAACCAGGAGAGGGGAAAAGAATGACTGAAAGAAAAGAAATCAATTAGTTATTCATCAAAGTTTCTTTTGATTCAATGACCAGAGTTAGACGAAGATATATAGCTCGGAGACGTAGAACAAAAATTCGTTTATTTGCAGCAACCTTTCGAGGGGCTCATTCAAGACTTACTCGAACTACTACTCAACAGAAAATGAGAGCTTTGGTTTCCACTCATCGGGATAGAGGCAGGCGAAAGAGAAGTTTTCGTCGTTTGTGGATCACTCGGATAAATGCAGTAACTCGTGAGAATAGGGGATCCCATAGTTATAGTCGATTAATACTTGATCTGTACAAGAGGCAGTTGCTTCTTAATCGTAAAATACCTGCACAAATAGCCATATCAAATAGGAATTGTCTTGACACGATTTCCAATGCGATCATCAAATAAGGAGATTGGAAGGAATTCACTGGAATACTTTAAACGGAGTTCCCCGGAGAATGAACTCCGGGAGGGTATAGTAGAAATTCGTATGATAAGATAAGTAGTAGGAATGAACGAACACGTTTCAATAAAAAAAAAAAGATTTATTCTTCCCCCATTCTTTTTTTTATTATTACATTACGGCGCGACAATCTCTCGGCTTTTTCGAACAAAACTTCAATCTGAGTTCGAATTAGAGTTTTGATTCGATTGAGAGGAATAGGCTTATTTATTTCTGGTTCTAGGACCAGTAGTTCTAGGGATCGACCCGGTTCTCTCAAACTGTTTCTCATTATTAAGAAAAGGTAACGAAGATAAAATACGAGCTTGTTTTATAGCAATAGTAATTAATCGTTGTTGTTTCAAGGTTAATCTATTCACTCGTCTAGATAATATTTTTCCTTGTTCACTAATAAATTGATTAATTAAACTCATGTTTCTATAATCAATTCGATCCCCCGATCCAATTGGGGGCAAACGCCTATGAAAAGATCGCTTGGATTTATGAAAGGGCCGCTTGGATTTATCCATGGTTTATTTCTTATTTCTAAAATCCTATTTCTTCATTCATCTCGGATCCGACCAAAATAGGACTGGATTTGTATATATTATATATATATATGTAATTTCTTCCTCTTCCTTGGAAGAGTGGCACACGCGTTCCGTTCGATTTATTTCTTTATCTCCCCATGAATCGTATGTTTGTAACAATAAGGGCAGAATTTTTTCAAGTCCAATTGACTAGGTGTATTGTGTCGATTCTTTTGAGTAATATATCTGGAAATGCCCCGCGATTCTTTATTCAAACCATTTCGGACACAACTGGTACATTCCAAAATAACTACTACTCTGACATCTTTACCCTTAGCCATGAACCTCCTTTGGATTTTGAATTCACTCAATTCTTCTATTTTCGATTCGAACCGAAGCGAAGAAGAAAGGAATGAAAAATAAATAGACGAGAAGTTGCTAACTCGAAATCCAATTCAATTATGAAAGATTTCGTTGCAATCAATAGAGTAATCAAATTATTAAGTAATACAAATATTTCTAACTATCAATTATTCCCAATCCCAGTATTTTATTTAGTATCTTGTATGATCTTGAACAGCCTGCCCTCGACCCACATTTCCATTTCTGTTCTCCCTATATTAACCCGAACCCGAGTTTCGATGAGATTCAATCCACTTTTATTCTTTACTCTTTCTTTCCTATCCTAAAGAACTGAAAAAGGGGGGGGTTAGTCACAGAGAATTTATTGTATCTCTAATCTTCTTGATCCCTTCCCATGTCAATAACTAGAATGAAAAAAAGGGGAATGTCAACGCATCTGGGAATAAACGATTGATCTCTATCAATAGACCCGCCAAAGACCCGAACCATAGAGTAGTTAGCACAGGTGCCGTGGAGAGATATGTTTTTATATCTCGCATTGAAAATCCTCCTTCTTTAAAGTTAACTTTATTGACTTTATTGTATATTGTAATACATATATGATCAGATGCATATGTAGTTAAAGATCATTTGTACGGGGAATCTCTAACCAAAATGGATATATACAACGATCCGGTAGATGAAATCTACCTGTCCCTAAAACAGAAAAAGATGAACCCTCCTTCCTGAGCACTACTGATAAATATTCATTCCTTTATACGTTTATACGTTAGGTATGTATATAATTCTTTATGAGAATGAAACCAAAAAACCAAAAAGAAGAAATGGCAAAAGAAATTCTATTTAGATAGAGGAAATTATGATGTGGAAAACAAAACATGGATTCCCTACAATGGCACTGTACAACAAATGAAAGGGATGTAGCGCAGCTTGGTAGCGCGTTTGTTTTGGGTACAAAATGTCACGGGTTCAAATCCTGTCATCCCTACTTATCACTTCTCCTATGGACAGTAACGAGGGGTCAATTGAGATCGATTAAAATTGGACACAATCTACCATTTTATGATACTATACATACAAGATGTATTGGGGGTACAAAAAGAATCCTTTTCTTGACATCCGTATCTCCCATCATAATAAAGCGCTCTTAGTTCAGTTCGGTAGAACGTGGGTCTCCAAAACCCGATGTCGTAGGTTCAAATCCTACAGAGCGTGATTCTGTTCTTTTAATGTTGAATCACAATAAAATAACTTC